ATATAAAGTTTTGCACTTTTCTCTCATTCAATATTATTTAAAGATATGAAAGAGTCAAAATGCGAAAGCTCTTCTTTGTGGTTAAATGCCAAAAAATCAAGTCAGCTCATACGTCTTTATGTTGTGTTGATCGGTACAGGCGTCGTGAATCTTCTAGATTACCTATCTTTATTGTCGTTTTTATTTGGTATTTGGATGGAATGGGAATGCGGATTTCTTTTTGTTTTTTTTTATTATTGATAGGAATTCTCTTGTTAAGACCCTACTTAACTAATCAATTGAAACCTCAGATTCATACGAGAACCACGATAATTTAATAAAACCTTCAAAGTCCAAAGTTCACTGAGTGAGAACCATTGGATCATCACTTAATTCAATAAAAAAAATAGCTATAATGACTAAAAACATAAAATACAAAGAAGCGTTTGTCCTTTGATCCAAATAAGAGTTTAAAAGCAGAAAAATATTTTGATTTATTAAAGTTTAGAAGATAGAACGGAAAGAAGTCCGGCTACGAGGTCTGAGTATTAAGTATGAATCATAGTTCGAATACTTTGTGATCTATTTGATCTATTTCGTGCTCCAGATACTCGAATGAATATCCGACGAAGTAAAACCATCTTGATAAAGATGACAGACCACATTCTCTGTACTATCCATAGGGTCAATTCTAACAAGTCACACACTCATATTCCGGAAATATACAATGCAGAAAAAAATTTCGCGGTCGAACTACCAAAGTAGAATAAGCTAAAATTGTTAGACCTACATACTTTACTTTTTTGTATCGAACTAAAAGCTAGGACTTCAAGATTCTTCTCAGTCTAATTCACTAAAATTCCATCCAGTAGAACAGAAGAATTATAAATCTCCAAAATAATAGATAGGAATACCGCAAATAAAGCCATTGCAACACCCATCAAAGGGGTCGTTCCCCATCCAGGAGCGACTTTACCATATTCGGAATTCAATGGTTTCAATAACTTCCCTACAGTAGTGCTTCTTGGACCAGATATAGAACTATCCTCAACAGTTTGTGTAGCCATAAATCTTATTTTGTATTCATTACGATCTGTTGACTTTGTATACCATTCCGTTGTAAATAAACGATCTTAGCATAGATCCATTGTGGTCTTTCAATTCTATAATAATGGAAACAGCAACCCTAGTCGCCATCTTTATATCTGGGTTACTTGTAAGTTTTACTGGGTATGCTCTATATACTGCCTTTGGGCAACCCTCTCAACAACTAAGAGATCCATTCGAGGAACACGGGGACTAGTTGACGTAATAAGCCTCCAAATATTTGGAGGCTTATTACGTTAATGAAGATAATGAAAAATTATTTCATTTTTTAGTTGAAATTTTAGGTGGTTCCCGAAAAAAAATAGCGAAAAAAATTATCCCTAAAGTCGATACTAAGAGAAATGTATAAACCAATGCTTCCATAAATTTGATCGTGGTTTACAATTATAGCTTTCATACCTGTTTTGTTTACTTAGGAGGATCCCTCCGGATAAAGAAAGAAAAAAAGTCAAAGAAACGGCAGCGATTTAAATAAAGATTCCTACAGTACCCTACCTATTAAATAATTAAATAAAATCGCAAACAGAAACTAGAATAAAAAAGCAATGTTGCATCAGACTGCTTGTCTTTTTGTAGTTGGATCTCCAAGTTTTTGGAATGCCCCAAATTCCACTTGAGCATCTAAATCTGGATCAATACCAGCAAAAACATCTCTGAAGAGGGTTCGAGCACCATGCCAAATGTGTCCAAAGAAGAAAAGTAGAGCAAACGAAGCATGCCCAAAAGTAAACCAACCTCTTGGACTGCTACGAAAAACACCATCGGATTTCAAAGTAGCACGATCTAATTCAAAAATCTCACCCAATTGAGCCCGTCTAGCATATTTTTTCACAGTTGCGGGATCACTATAACTCACTCCATTGAGTTCACCACCATAAAACTCAACAGTTACACCTACTTGTTCGACACTATATTTAGATTCTGCCCTTCTAAACGGGACGTCGGCTCTAACAATTCCGTCTCCGTCTACCAAAACAACCGGAAATGTTTCAAAAAAAGTAGGCATACGGCGTACAAAAAGTTCACGCCCTTCTTTATTTCTAAAGACGGGGTGTCCTAACCATCCAACAGCTATTCCATCCCCATTGTCCATTGAACCCGCGCGGAATAACCCCCCTTTTGCTGGATTATTACCAATATAATCATAAAAAGCTAATTTTTCAGGAATTTTAGACCAAGCTTCTGATACACTTTGATTTTCAGCTAGTCCAGCACTAATTCTTCGATATATTTCTTGTTGAAAGTATCCCTGATCCCATTGATAACGAGTAGGACCAAATAATTCGATGGGAGTAGTTGCAGAACCATACCACATAGTTCCAGCAACAACAAAAGCTGCAAAAAAGACAGCAGCAATACTACTGGAAAGGACGGTTTCAATATTTCCCATACGTAATCCTTTGTATAGACGTTGAGGCGGACGAACACTAAGATGGAATAAGCCTGCTAATATACCCAACGTCCCTGCTGCAATATGATGAGAGGCTATTCCTCCCGGAACAAAAGGGTCAAAACCCTCCACACCCCACGCCGGATTTACGGGTTGGACCTTTCCGGTTAGTCCATAAGGGTCGGATACCCATATTCCAGGACCATATAATCCTGTTACATGAAATGCGCCAAAACCAAAGCAAGCCACTCCTGAAAGAAATAAATGAATTCCAAAAATCTTGGGCAAATCCAAAGAAGGTTTTCCTGTACGTTCATCACAAAAAATTTCTAGATCCCAATATACCCAATGCCAAATAGCTGCCAAGAAGCACAAGCCAGAAAACACGATATGTGCTCCGGCTACCCCTTCGTAACTCCAAAGACCCGGATTCGTTATAGTCCCTCCTGTAATATTCCAACCGCCCCATGAATTTGTTATTCCTAAACGAGTCATGAAAGGTATAACGAACATACCTTGTCTCCACATTGGATCAAGAACAGGGTCGGAGGGATCAAAAACTGCTAATTCATATAGAGCCATCGAACCGGCCCAACCAGCAACCAGAGCAGTATGCATTATATGAACAGAAAGCAAACGACCGGGATCATTCAATACAACAGTATGAACACGATACCAAGGCAAACCCATGGAAATACCCCTTTATCAACGAAAAATAGACACTATGTAACTTTATTGCATTGGAAAAAACTATGTTACGGACCCCCCCTTTTTAGGTAATTATTTCGGAGAAAGGATTAATATTTGTTCTATTCTGTTAGTAATAATGGAACAATTCTATTCATAGGAAAAAAGGGAAGCGGATCTATTCTATATCCGATAAGTACCAATACGCAATGGGGGTGAATCCTATTTTATATGAACCAAGATAGCTATTGTTGTTCATCATTCAGAAGCCCGTTCGTAAAAAATTTCCTGTATTTTTATTCATTCTCTCTTACTTTACTTTTATTTTTTATTTTAGCTTATTCAACTTATGTATTAAATATGATTAATTAAAGTAGGAAACCCCAGTCTTACGTTTCCACATCAAAGTTAAATAGAGAACTTAATTCTCTTTTTTTTTTCATTTCATGCCTATTGGCGTTCCAAAAGTACCTTTTCGAAGTCCTGGAGAAGGAGATACATCTTGGGTTGACATATAGTGCGACTTGTCAGATATATTGGGCTATATGGGATTTCCCCATTTTCTCCCTCGATCGAGATATCCTCTGTTTCGCCCAAAAAGATTGATTTAATTATCAAAAATTTGTAACGCGAAGCGCAAAAAATAAAGTGGAATTAAATGCAGGGAGTATTTAGATTGATATTAGATTATCAAAATTTTTTTATGGTTTACGTGATCGGACTAATAAAATTAAATATCCAGGCTCCGTTTAGCAAAAACCCAATTGATAATTAATATATAATATTTTTATAATTACTACTTAATATGATATGCAAAATTAGAATAAAAAATTCTATTAAAAAATACAAAAAATTGAAACAGGGTGATCTAAAACTGTTGATCAAATCAAATAATCAAATTAAAAATTTGTTGACTATTTGACAGAAGACATGTGAAAGAAATGAATTGAAAAAAAAAAGAAGGAGTAGTAAAAAAAAGATGCGGTATTTGGTTCATTTGTCCTATATGTGCAAATCAAAAATCGGGCAAATTTTTCCTTTTACTCGGGGTAGAACATAAACCTAAAAAATGGAATAAAAAAAGGAAGAAGCCCGTTCAGGAACAAGAAAAAACCATCGCCATTTCAACTGAATCTCGATGAAAAAAAAATATCAATGAATCAAGTTAGTCTGACAGGCTTAATAAATTGTTTTATTATAGGATTATAATATCTAATAAAAGGGGCCAAAACTTATTTTTTCTTTTACTTTTAAAAGGGGAGCAAGCCCTTCCCTTATAAGTTAGAAAGAAAAACCTTCTATGAAAAAAAAAAGGGGTTGGAATCGACACATTGATTTTTTCACAATTTTTGTTGAACCGTATGCATCAAAAGGTGCCTGTACGGCTCCTAAGGAATAAAATTTTATCCTAATCAACCGACTTTATCGAGAAAGATTATTTTTTTTAGGCCAAGAGGTTGATACCGAAATCTCGAATCAACTTATTAGTCTTATGATATATCTCAGTATAGAAAAGGATACCAAAGATCTTTATTTGTTTATAAACTCTCCTGGTGGATGGGTAATATCTGGAATGGCTATTTATGATACTATGCAATTTGTGCGCCCCGATGTACAGACAATATGCATGGGATTGGCCGCTTCAATAGCATCCTTTATCCTAGTCGGAGGAGCAATTACCAAACGTATAGCATTCCCTCACGCTTGGCGCCAATGAGTTTTTTTATTTTCGAGAAAAAAATACTATGCCTTCGCCATCGGAAATATGAATTAGTTAAGTAATAATAGCATGGCACTTAGAATTCGATATGAAATTTTTTAGATTCAAAAAAATTAGATTATATATTGAAAGAGTAGTATGAGATAAGGAAGGGGTATTTCAAATGATATCTTACCTATTCGGGCACATCTCAGCGTCACAAACTTTGTTTTCATACCGGAAGCTTATTTACAAAATTTATATTAAAAAAAAAAAAAGACACTTTGGGATTGCTGAATCATAGACGAATCAAAAAAATGATATATAAAGCAACGGAACCATCATAGTATTTTTTAACTCCTACAAAAAAGAAGGATGGTAATTGGATCATTTATGGATCTGCGTATAATACAACCTATATTTTTTTTTCTTTCGCCGAAAGGAAAGGTCAAAAACGTAAATTCCATTGTGGAGCCGTATGCAATGCACAAAAAAAGCCTGTACGGTTATTCAATTTTCTCTGTTTTTTTGGTTATCTCGCCTCATTCTGCGAAATAGAAGAACCTTTTCTATTATATCATCAGGGTAATGATCCATCAACCCGCAAGTTCGTTTTATGAGGCACAAACGGGAGAATTTATCTTGGAAGCGGAAGAACTACTAAAACTTCGCGAAACCATCACAAGGGTTTATGTACAAAGAACGGGCAAACCTATATGGGTTGTATCCGAAGACATGGAAAGGGATGTTTTTATGTCAGCAACAGAAGCCCAAGCTCATGGAATTGTTGATCTTGTAGCGGTTCAATAAAAAATAGGAGCGATTTCATACAAATCTACAATTGCTAATTTTATATCTTTTTCGATTAAAGGTTTAGTTTCATATTCTCTTAAATATCTTTTTTTTAATATTGAAGATAATCTTGAAGAGAAGTAATTCAGAATTAGCCGGTTAGAACCAATCTAAACCAGCCCATTATTTATATGATTCCATATGCCAACCATTAAACAACTTATTAGAAATACAAGACAGCCAATCCGAAATGTCACGAAATCCCCAGCGCTTGGGGGATGCCCTCAGCGACGAGGAACATGTACTCGGGTGTATGTGCGACTCGTTTAGATCATAGACTGAGACACAAAAAGGAAATTCTTTTTGAAATACCAAGGATCAGTACCTGTGAATAAAATAGAATGGAGGAACTCGATTCATTATTTAAAAAAGATAGATCGTTCATACCTTCTATTGTGTCTGAAACTTATGGTTTACATTGGTGCAAATCCAATCAACTCTATTTTTTAGAAAACCCCCAATGATAACAAATGGTTATCCATTAAGCGGGGAAAATTCCATTTTTTATTAAAAAAATTCCACTCTTGAAAGAAAAGAACGGACTAACAGGGTAAACGACCAAATCAATTTTAAAAATAAAATACCGTTACTGTATAAAGTGGATCTCATTGTGAAAGACTTATTACCGGAATATTTATGGGGTAGAGCCAAATAATGTGAATTGTACAAGTTACCAATAGTATTGATTAATTAAAATAAGGAGCTCCGGTGTATAGAGAAGACCTCACCGTTTTAGAAGTAACCATAAAAACGATGGAACACACTATTTATCCATTTTTATTTACTACTTTTTGTCGGTCTTATATTTTTTTATTTTTTATATCAAGTATCAAAGCAATTTATCCTTTCAAAGCAAAGGAAAATACCTAGCAAAAAATAGTGGTGGGGAAGGTTAGAGTAGCAAAAGCCATTGGAATTTTTTTTTATACATTGGAATAATTCGTTTGATTATTAATGACTAGTAAAGGGGAAAAGAATAACTAAAAAAAGAATTAGTTATTCATCAAAGTTTGATTTATTCAATGACTAGAATTAAACGCGGATATATAGCTCGGAGGCGTAGAACAAAACTTCGTTTATTTGCATCAAGCTTTCGAGGGGCTCATTCACGACTTACACGAACTATGACTCAACAGAGAATAAGAGCTTTAGTTTCGGCTCATCGGGATAGGGGTAAAAGAAAAAGAAATTTTCGTTGTTTATGGATCATTCGAATAAATGCCGTAATTCACGAAATGGAGGTATTCTATAGTTATAACCGGTTCATACACAATCTGTACAAGAAGCAATTACTTCTTAATCGGAAAATACTTGCACAAATAGCTCTATTAAATAGGAGTTGTCTTTATACGATTTCGAATGAGATAAAAAACTAAGGGGATTGGAAGAAATCCACTAAAATATTTGAAATAGAGTTATAAGGAGAATGAGCTCGGGGAAGGTAGAGTAGAAATTAGTATTATAAAAAAAGTCGTAAAAATAAAATGAGGGTATATAGTCGCTAAAAAAAGAGTTATTCTTTTTCTTTTCAATGATTCTTTTCTTTTTTTTTTTTTTATGACAGATACAGACGTAACAATCAACTTTTGATTCTTGATTGGATTTTTCCAACAAAATATTAATCTCTTTTTTAATTCCTTCAGATTGGAATTGTTATTCAATTGAAGAATGAGTCTATTTTTTTCTGGTTCTAAGGCTAGTAGTTCTAGGGGTCGACTCACTTCGTTCAAATTGTTTCTGATTATTCAGAAAAGGTAACAAAGATAAAATACGAGCTTGTTTTATAGCAATAGTAATTAATCGTTGTTGTTTTAAAGTCACTCTATTCACCCGTCTAGATAATATTTTTCCTTGTTCACTAATAAATCGACTAATTAAACTCATGTTTCTATAATCAATTCGATCCCCCGATTGGATCGGGGGCAAACGCCTACGAAAAGATCGCTTGGATTTAGTAAAAGGTCGCTTAGAGTTATTCATAATTTTTTTATTCCTGATCTCTAAAATCCTATTTTTATCGGATAAAAAAAAACGATTTCTATTTCTATATAGGATAGAGTTTCTATTTCTATATAGAATTAAGAATATAGGATTAGATTTCTTTCTATTGATTTACTTTTTTATATTTTTTATTTATATATATGTAATAATCTATAGATACTATCATTATTCCTGTTTTTAAAATAACAGTTGACATACAAGCACTCAATTTGATCTATTTCTTGATTTCCCCGTGAATTGTATGTTTATAACAATAGGGACAGAATTTTCTCAATTCCAATCGACTAGGGGTGTTATGCCGATTCTTTTGAGTAATATATCTGGAAATTCCCTCTGATTCTTTCTTAATATCATTTCGAACACAACTGGTACATTCCAAAATAATTGTTACTCGAACATCTTTACCCTTGGCCATGAAACCTCCTTTGGATTTATGATTCACCCCAACCTTCTATTTTCATTTTAGGATCCAGAAAGAACAAGAACCAAAAAAATAGAAGCTGTTAACTAAAAGAAATTTTTAAAATATTTCGTTGCAATGAATATTAATTAGTAATTAAATAAAAAATAAAATAATAAGCAATACAATGATTTTTTTAAAACTATATTTAAAATCTTTGTACAGTCTTTTTTTAAGTATCTCGTAGGCTACTCTTTCCTTAGCAACACTTTTTTTCGTTCTATTACTAATTTAATTGGATCCTGAACCCTCGTTTTTATGACCTTTTGCCCCCCCCCCTTTTTTCCTAATTAATTCTAACAAAATAATTAGAAAAAAGGGGGGGATGAGTCCCCGATCGTTGATCGTATCTCTAAATTTTTTCACCCTTTCTGGTGTTAATAACTAGAATTAAAAAAAGGGAAATGTTAATGCATCCGGAAATAAACGATTAATCTCTATTAATAAACCTGCTAACGAACCGAACCATAGAGTACTTAGTACCGGTGCTACGGAAAGATATGTTTTTAGATCTCGCATTTGAAATCCTCCTTCTTTATTGTATTACATTATATATAGTAATATATATAACTACAGATGTACATGTAGTTAAGAAGTTCTTGTATTTGTATACGTAACCCACCCCATTTTCAAAATTAGAATTGAAATTTTGTCTACTAGAATGATCTTATAGATTCCATTTGAAAATGGAAATGCCTACTTATGTAAAATTGAAATTGAGAGAATTCTCGTAAAAAAAAAAAGTAATTTTTTTAATTATATATATGTTTGTTATCTGATATGAAACAAAAAAAAAAGAAGGATGTGGAAAACAAGACAGGAATTCTCTACAATGACACTGTAAACCAATTGAAAGGGATGTAGCGCAGCTTGGTAGCGCGTTTGTTTTGGGTACAAAATGTCACGGGTTCAAATCCTGTCATCCCTACCGATTACTGCTCTTCTGAGCAGTAACGAGGGATCTATTTTAGATCTATCTTTTTTTAATAAAATTGGACATACATATAATTATGAAATTTATGATATACTATGATATAGTATATACGTACAAAATCGATTCGGGTTAAAGAATGTCCTCTTTCTAGCCTTTTTTTTTTTTTAGAAAAAACAAGAAAAGCGCTCTTAGTTCAGTTTGGTAGAACGTGGGTCTCCAAAACCCAATGTCGTAGGTTCAAATCCTACAGAGCGTGATTTCAGTCTTGTTTATTAGATTGTGTCAAAATTCCACTGTTCGCAAATAATTGAGCAGCAATCTGAATTGGACCTTCCGCATATGAAAGCAAGAAGGAGGTCAGTCAAAAAAAAGAGATCTTAATTAATCAAAAGTCCAACTGATCACCACGTCTGTATTGTAAATAAGCAGTTACGAATAATCCAGCCAAAGTAATAGGAATTAGACCTAAGACGATTCCAAATAAAGAAACTTCAATCATTTAAATTTTCTTTTGTTTTCATTTTTGAAAGGGAGAAAAGAGAGGTACTATCTATTCCTAGCTCTTAATCTGTATTGCCTATGAATCTCAATGATCAAAATTGGGTAATTAACACGGTAAGGAACTATCGAACATATGAAATACCATAGAAATCCTTTTTTATAAAAAAATCTTCATTCAATTAATTTCAAATAAGTCGTATTTTGCTTAGACCAATAAATAGAACTGAGGTTATAGTTAAAGCTGCTAGTAGAAAACCGAAATAACTAGTTATAGTAGGCATGAAGGGACTCAATAAAATATGTTTTTTATACATATGTTTCTAAAGTACTTCCCTAAGTTTCAATTTAAAAAAATTTTAAAGAGATAGAGATAGATAAAAATACTAGTTC